TCTTTCAAATTCATTAAAATTTCATGTACTGATTCTTGAATACCTACTACGGTAGAATATTCATGTGGGATTTTCTCAGATTTTGCGCGTGTAATACATGTTCCTTCTAGTTCTCCAAGCAAAGCTCTTCGCATCGCAATGCCTATTGTGTCGGCTTGACCTTTCATAAGTGGAGACAAAATAAAGCGTCCATAATAAAGACGCTTACTGTCTGTTCTTGATTCAAGACACTTCCACTGTAGTGTCCGAGTAGATACTTTTACTTTCTCTCGAACCATAGTAATATTATTTGGCAGATTTTTGAGTCATTTATTTCTCTTGAAATATCTTCAATCTTCATTTCTACACTCGTCTTTTTTTAGGGGGTCTGCAACCATTATGGGGCATAGGGGTTACATCCCGTACGAAACTTAAAAGTATACCACTTCTACGAATAGCTCGTAATGCTGCATCTCTTCCGAGACCAGGACCCTTTATCATGACTTCTGCTCGTTGCATACCTTGATCTGCTACTGCTCGAATAGCATTTCCTGCTGCGGTTTGAGCAGCAAAAGGCGTCCCTCTTCTTGTACCCCTGAATCCACAAGTACCGGCCGAGGACCAAGAAATTACCCGACCCCGTACATCTGTAACAGTCACAATGGTGTTGTTGAAACTTGCTTGAACATGAATAAGGCCCTTGGGGATTCGACGTGCACTTTTACGTGAACCAATCCGTCCAGTCCTACGTGAACCACTTCTTGGTATAGATTTTGCCATATTTTATCATTTCATAAATATAAGTCAGAGATATATGGATATATCCATTTCATCTCAAAACCGATCTTTTATTTTGATGTGTTCATCGGTTCTTTTATAGAGTCCATTTTCGAAAGATTATCCTTGTCTTTGTTTATGTCTCGGGTTGGAACAAATTACTATAATTCGTCCCCTTCTGCGGATCAGTCGACATTTTTCACAAATTTTACGAACGGAGGCCCTTATTTTCATAGTTGTTATTCCTTAACTGAATTTCGAATCTACTTATTGGAAGAAACTAGGTTTCTTGAAATTTTTGAACCGCGAATTGTATCCCCATGAAAGGAATGTTGAAAAATCATCTAATCGTTCGAATCCTTGTTGTGGAGTCGATAAATTATACACTGTCCGTTTGAATCATAACGACTTACTTCAATTTTGACTTTATCTCCTTATAAAACTGTGTCGGATCCTTCCTGAAACATAACTTCAAATCTGACTTCGTTATCTAAAGGATCTCTAAAAGAACCCGGAACATACCATTGGTAAGTGATTCATAAATTAAACCTTGCTGAATCCATTTTTTTTTCTTTTTTTCTTTCATTCCAGGCAAACCCCCCTTGAAGTATCAACTAATGTAGGAGGAGCGTTATTAGACAACTTGATTTTTTTTTTTCGTTTTTTTTTCACAAATAGGAAGTTCCGGATAGAATTCGTATCGCAGAAGAATTACCATATATAACACAAAACTTCTCCGCCGATTCTTTCTAGTCGAGCCGCTCGGTCTGTCATTATACCCCGAGAAGTAGAGAGAATTACAATCCCCATCCCGTCTAAAATTCTAGGAATTCGTTGATAGTTAGAATAGATTCGTAAACCGGGTCGACTAATTCGTTTTAAATTTAAAATAGGTCTATATGCTCCTTTTCTATTCCTTCGATGTCGTAGGGTTAAAACCAAAAAATATTTGTTGTTTTCCACAAGTTCCCTTACGTTTTCGAGAAAACCCTCTCGTAAAAGTATTTTAACAATGTTTTCGGTGATGTTAGTAGATGCTATTCGAAGCGTGCCTTTTCTATTCATGTCAGCATTTCGTATAGAAGTTATTATGTCAGCAATAGTGTCCTTACCCATGATAAACTAAAAATTTTGTTGCTTCCGAATTTTTGATATAATCAACATGTTCTTTTTTTTTTATGAAAATTATTAAAAGTATATACATGAGACATACTCTACTAAATTGATATTTATCCCTTTTATTTAAATACTATCACTATATCGCGGTTTCATCTCATCTTATAATACTTCAGGTGCTAATGAAACTATTTTAGTAAAATTTAACTGTCTCAATTCCCGGGCGATCGCACCAAAAACTCGAGTTCCTTTTGGATTTCCTTCTTGATCAATGACAACTGCAGCATTGTCATCATATCGTATTATCATACCGTTGTCACGTTTGAGTTGTTTACAAGTACGTACAATTACAGCTCTGATCACTTCTGATCTTTCTAGAGGCGTATTTGGTACTGCTTCCTTGATCACAGCAACAATAATGTCACCAATATGAGCATATCGGCGATTACTGGCTCCTATGATTCGAATACACATCAATTCTCGGGCCCCGCTATTGTCTGCTACATTCAAATGGGTTTGAGGTTGAATCATATCATTTTTTGAATCTTTTTTTTTAATGTTTGATGTAAAGTAAAGCAAAGGACGAAGTCAAAAAAAAAAAAAGAAAACCTGCAATTGTTTTTTTTATCCAAGATTTCTTTCCTTTGGTTCTACATTCCTATCCAGAAATAATGAATTGAGTTCTTATAGGCATTTTGGACGCCGCTATTGAAATAGCCTTTCGAGCTATATTTTCGGCTACTCCACTCATTTCATAAAGTATTCTACCGGGTTTAACGACAGCTACCCAATATTCGGGGGATCCTTTCCCCGACCCCATACGGGTTTCCGTGGGTCTTACTGTAACAGGTTTGTCTGGAAATATACGTACCCATATTTTTCCACCACGACGTACATTTCGTGTCATTGCTCGGCGCCCTGCTTCGATTTGTCTAGATGTGATCCAAGCGGGTTCAAGTGCTTGAAGAGCATATCTACCGAAACAAATATGATTACTTCGATAAGATATTCCTTTCATTCTTCCTCTATGTTGTTTACTAAATCTTGTTCTTTTGGGGTTATAGTTGATGGTTCTTTCTCAATTCCATCTCTACTCCAGAACTGGACATGAGAGTTTCTTCTCATCCAGCTCCTCGCGAATGAAACGACTGAAAAAGATTTTATCAAGATATATAATTAACCATGTATATTCTATTTATCGATAATCTCAATGTCGTTTTTTTTTTTATAACGTTATAACAAATCTTTTTTTTCCTTTTACCAGATCGGATCGATCAAAATTTATCAATCCAATAAAATAAAACTTTCGCGGGCGAATATTGACTCTTTCAATATCTATTTCAGTTGTAGGGTTAGTCCATGATCTCTCCCAAAAAAGAATAGGTCCCTGGTTCGTTCCGCCATCCCACCCAATGAATCATTAAGATTCATTTCATTTTCAATAGAATCTTCTGTATTCACGGGTTCCATCGTTCCCATTGCTTCTCGATTAATGGTTAGGTCTGAATTCTCCAACGGAGTCTTTAATGAAATTTTTTCTTAAGTCAATTTTCTCAGTTTTTATTGGCTACAGGCTCTTGATTTTTTTGTTATTCATCTAATTATGGATGAATCATTATTGATGCTTTCTTACACTGTTTTTTATTAGATGACTCGGAGACCTTACATATTGGAATCCTATATCATTGATCTTTCCTTGCTCTCTTTCTCTCATCCTTCCATTTATCCGCATACTTTTCGATTTCGCTTCACAACTTCGAACTTCACAACTCATAATCAGATTGGTTTTTTTTTTGTTTATGCAAAAAAAGATTTCAGTTGCTACAATGATATGACCAATATAGTATATCTTGACTGGTTCTTTGGATCCAGATAATGCGAAGCAATGAGTTGGTTATTAGTGCTCTAGTTATTAGTTCATACTATAGGCTGGTCCATTTTTTTGAATCCTAGCCCTAAAAAAAACCAACGAGTCACACACTAAGCATAGCAATTATATAAAATGATCAATCGAATTTTTATTCAACCCTATAGAATTGCGGAATTTCTAATTTTTGTTTTGATTGAACATAAAAAGAGTTTGTTCTTTTTTGTTCTATTTCCATCAATGGGTAGACTGTAAAAACTCGTAAAGTCTTATTTTTCTTCGTCTACAAATATCCAAATTTTGATTCCTAATACCCCGTATATAGTTCGAACTGTATAGGAACAATAATCAATTTTAGCTCCAATGGTTTGTAGAGGAACCCTACCTTCTCTGATCCATTCGACGCGTGCAATTTCTTTTCCGTCAATACGCCCTGCAATTTGTACTTGAATTCCTTTTGTATCCGCCTGTTCAGTTAATTCAATAGCTTTTTTCATTGCTTTGCGAAAAGAAACTCTATTTTTTAATTGTCCGGCTATAAATTCTGCAAGAATATTAGGGTGTCCATAAGGATTTGCAATTCTTGTAATAGCAATATTTAGTTTTCGGTTCACACAATTAAGTTCTTTTTGTACATTCATCTGTAATTCTTCGATTCGTCGCGATCTATTTTCTATTAAAAATTTTGGGAATCCTATATAGATTATGACTTGAATTAGGTCAATTCTTTTTTGAATCTCTATCTGTGCAATTCCCTCAACACCGGAGGATATTTGCATAGTTTTTTGTACATAATTCTTAATACAGTTTCGTATTTTTTGATCTTCTTGTAGACCTTCAGAATAAGTTTTTGGTTGTGCAAACCAAAGAGAATGATGACTTTGTGTTGTACCAAGTCGGAAACCAAGTGGATTTATTTTTTGCCCCATAATCCCCCACAGCTCCATCTCCATATATCACACCATTTTTTGTTCTTATTTTGCTTTCTGAATTCTGGTTTGCGATAGTCTGCATATTCATATTTAGGTATGGATATATCTCTTAAACCAATAGTTATATGACAAGTGGGTCTTTTTATCAGATAACTCCGCCCTCGAGCTCGCGGTTTTAATCTTTTGGCAGCAGTATCCTCATTTACTTCGGCTTTAATAATGAATAAACTTGCTTCGTTGAAACCCAGATTTTGAATACCATTTGCTGCTGCAGAATAAACCAATTTCAAAATGGGATAACATGCTCGATAAGGCATGAGTTCTAGTAT